ATTTTGATATAAATAATATTAGTTTGATATAAATAATATTAGATATAAATAATACTAAAAAAAAAATACAGATTCAGGCCATCATTAATTATTTGCGATTAATTATTTGAGATAGTATTTTAGTACACATACATATGTATATAAAGTTAGCCTTTCTAAAGTTTAGACGAAAAGATTTTACTAATGCACAGCAAAGTAGTCAACTCCATTTGTTAGAACAGCTTCCGTTGAGTCTCTGCACCTATCCTTTTTTTTTATTCCGTCTTTATGTATGAACCTTGTTTTGTTTTTGGAAAACAGGATTTGGCTCAGGATTGCCCATTTTAAATTCCAGGGTTTCTCTGAATTTGAAAGTTATCACTTAGTAAGTTTCCATACTAAGGCTCAATCCAATTAAGTCCGTAGCGTCTACCAATTTCGCCATATCCCCCCCTTTTTATATTAAGATCGATCTTATTATGCTGCTATTCTTTTTTTTCTTTCATTTATAATCTATCGGAACTGTAGAAGTTATTAAAAAAAAAAAGAATTCCTATAAAAGTCTTTCTATTTGTATTTGATTTCTTGTCTATTTTCTTTCATCTCGATCGGAGACTCCTATTTGGTCTAATCCGAAATGATTCTAGCATTTCTGTATCCGCAATTCAATATAGATATATACCACATTTATTATATATGCCTCTTCCCCTCTCGTTTTTCTCATGCAATTTGAGATACTCGAACGGTCGATTCTTTTCTTTTTTGTTTTGCTATTCTATATTAATTATGTATATTAATTTTGAATAACTAAGAATAAAAAAAACTAACTACGATTCGAGTAGTTTACTAAATTCCCGCGCATGTACAATTTCGGTTGTTATTCTTATGTAGGCCCGCTTAGCTCAGAGGTTAGAGCATCGCATTTGTAATGCGATGGTCATCGGTTCGACTCCGATAGCTGGCTTTTCATTATTTGTTTGATTTTTTTTTTTTACTTGATTGATAATGTTTTTTTGACATCAAAGAATATTGAAAAAGCTTCTTCCCCTTTTTTCTAAGAATCGCCGATTCTATTATTATGATTATGTGGGAGAAATTTTCCATTATGAATAGAAAAGTTAAAGCTCTCCAGAAAAACATTATTATTGTATATACAATAAAATAAAGTCTGGGAGAGAATCCATCTCATTAGTCTTTGTAGTATAATATTTCATGCCCCCCATTTATCATATTTATCCTTTAGTTCAGTTTTAATATGAAATTTCAATAAAATAAGGGAAATAAGGAGTTTTTATGTCACGTTACCGAGGGCCTCGTTTCAAAAAAATACGCCGTCTGGGGGCTTTGCCAGGACTAACTCGTAAAAGGCCTAGAGCCGTAAGCGATCTTAGAAATCAATCGCGTTCCGGTAAAAAATCTCAATATCGTATTCGTTTAGAAGAAAAACAAAAATTGCGTTTTCATTATGGTCTTACAGAACGACAATTACTTAAATACGTTTGTATCGCCGCAAAAGCAAAAGGGGCAACGGGTCAGGTTTTACTACAATTAATCGAAATGCGTTTGGATAACATCCTTTTTCGATTAGGTATGGCGTCAACTATTCCTCGAGCCCGCCAATTAGTTAACCATAGACATATTTTAGTTAATGGTCGTATAGTAGATATACCAAGTTATCGCTGCAAACCTCGAGATATTATTACAGTGAAGGATGAACAAAAATCTAGAGCTATGATTCAAAACCATCTTGATTCATCCGCCCAGGAGGAATTGCCAAAACATTTGACTTTTCAACCATTCCAACACAAAGGATTGGTCAATCAAATAATAGATAGTAAATGGATTGGCTTGAAAATAAATGAATTATTAGTCGTAGAATATTATTCTCGTCAGACTTAAACCTAACTAAAATAATAAATAATCTAAAATAATAAAATAATAAAATAAAGGTTCGGACAATTTTGCCCCCTGGTTCCTAAGTAAATATTAAGCGTGGGGGGGGGGCCTTTCTCCCATTCATATATCATATTAGGGGTAGAGATATTTTTATCCTTTGACCACCCTTTACAGTATTTTTTGTACCGCAGAAATGAGGAATAGAGGCTTTATTTATAGGAAAGGTGGGAATAAAGGTATCCATTCTTATGTGATTTGATATATTTCAGTCAGTAACATTGATAAATTAGATGAAGGTACGGAAAGAGAGGGATTCGAACCCTCGGTAAACAAAAAAAGCCTACATAGCAGTTCCAATGCTACGCCTTGAACCACTCGGCCATCTTTCCTACATAACGATTCTGGACCAGAAACCGAGTAAATCGCGAGTCATTCATATTACATTATTGGACAGGTGCGGTATGTACAATCTAATTTTAACTATAACTAAAAAAACGAAAAAAAAAAAAGAGAAACCGCCCGTTCGAGTCCTCCCTATCCATTGATTTAAGCCGGTCTAGTTATCAGAAAGGGATGCGCGCGCTGTCTACGAATATATCTTTATTGTTTTTAACAAATTTAACAAAGAATTTTTCAAAAAAAAATTCTCTTTATTCCCCAGCGACTTTTAACTTTTATTTGATTAAAATTCAAAGTTTTCTATTTTTATAGTTAGTTTCTATTTTTTTTTTCTGAGTCAAGTCTCTTTTTATGTTATTTTGTACTGTACAATTCCTTTTTTTGTGGGGTCGTTTTCTCACGAGAGGTAATAAAAATAAATTATAAAATGGATTGAGTGCTACCTATGCCTAGATCCCGGATAACTGGAAATTTTATTGATAAGACCTTTTCAATTGTAGCCAATATCTTATTACGAATAATTCCGACAACTTCAGGAGAAAAAGAGGCATTTACCTATTACCGAGATGGTGTGATTTGATTTTTTATTTTTTTTTACTTAACTTACCACTATCAAGCCTGAGGAAAAAAAAGATTAGTCGGGATAGAAAGATTTGAAATAACTCTACGCCTGGTGAAGGTGAAGTTTATAAATAAAACAATTCCTTCTGTTGTGTATTCCCGATTAATGCAGCCTCAGATGCTTCAATTGTCGATTCTAGCATTGAGCGAAAGGTTGAACCTAGAACTATGGTTCTGTATTGCAGGTTAACCCAATTCCACTAGTACCATATAAATAGGCAGCATAGAGGAAGAAGCACTACGTCTAGGAATCAACAACACGAAAACTTTGTTATAAATTATCCCTTTTCTTTATTGGGATCAAACTAAGAACAATGGTTGGGACAACAAGCATCCATCTCGTTCGTACTTTGAATACCCATATAACCGTCGAAGACTGTTGAAGTGACTAATTCCTAGAAATTAAGAGACGTTGAGGACAAAGAAATTGTTGGAGTTAACTTAACATTTTTATCTAGTACTGACGCGCTCGATGTTACGAAAAGATCTTTTGCAGTAAGGTTGGCTAGAGATTTCTTGTAAAAACACTAGCCCCGTTCAGTTCATAATGAGAATATTTTACTGCCTTTTGATTCACTGTATTATTCTCATTATGCACATAAGGGAGGAGCCGTATGAGATGAAAATCTCACGTACGGTTCTGGAACGGAGATTCTTTAAATTGAATAACGACCGTAACGAATGTCCGCCCAATCTGAAGGAAATTATGCGGAAGCTTTACAGAATTATTATGAAGCTATGCGCCTAGAAATTGATCCCTATGACCGAAGTTATATACTCTATAATATAGGCCTTATTCACACAAATAATGGAGAACACACAAAAGCTTTGGAATATTATTTTCGGGCACTAGAACGAAACCCTTTCTTACCACAAGCTTTTAACAATATGGCCGTGATCTGTCATTACGTGCGACTATCTCCACTATAGAAAGAAAAAGAAAGAGCCAAATCCGCTAGTAAAAAAAAATAGGCTTTCTACATATACATCGTCAAAAAGAACGATTTTTATCAGCTGTAGCAAAGAAAGAAACTTCATAGAAGTCAAAATAGGAAGAAAAAAAAATATGCTTATATACTATATTCTATGGATAAAGGATCTAATTGATAGAGGAAGTACCGTAAAGATCAATTAGCGAGATTTTTGGCCGATACACTAAGAACTGCTTCCTTATGTCTTATGTCATAATATGAGACATACTTTAGGAATCAACTTATGTAACAGAGGCGATCACCTAAAGTATTGAGCAGCGGTGCAGCATCAGATCCCAAAGATAGTAAGTCCTTTCTTTCTTATGAGGAAGGGTCTTTTTCAAAGATTCTATATAAAATTTATCTATTTCTATATGAAAGTGAGATAGTTACCTTTCAGAAAATTCTAATGATAGTAGAATGCCTACGCTTTATTCTTCTGAGGGTGGGAGAAAAGATAAAACAAAACGGATTATTAATCAAATCAAAATTCAAATTCGAAACTCATGTAATTAACCCCCTTTGGTTAACTCGAGAAAAAAAAAGGGGGGGGGGGTACCAAAACAATTGACTACGGAGCCGTATGAGGTAGGAAACTCTCAAGTACGGTTCTAAGGAAAGGAATTTACTCGCCTATTCCGACCGAGGAGAACAGGCCATTCGTCAGGGAGATTCCGAAATTGCAGAGGCGTGGTTCGATCAAGCCGCTGAGTATTGGAAACAAGCCATAGCGCTTACTCCTGGAAATTATATCGAAGCACAGAATTGGTTGAAGATTACAAGGCGTTTTCAATAAGCTAAGAACACTCTCTTTGAGTATTTTTCTTATTTTATTTATTATTATTTAGTTTTCTTATTTTTTTTCTTTTTTATTTTCTATTTATTTATTATTTTGTTATACCCCTTTCTAAGATCTAAACCTTTTATAAAATCTAAAACCTTTCTTTTTCGTCTGGTATTTCATTATTTCATAGGAATAAAAGAAAAAGATATAAAGTACAGGATAGACTATATCTTTTTTATGTTTTATATTTTTCCTTTTTCTTAATAAAACGAATACCAGATATCCTTGAATGGCTAAATATAGATAGTAGAATGTCGTTTAGTAATGACTAATGACTTCGAACTTGATTT